ATATTTTTCCAGTAGTAATTCTAGGTACTATTGCATGTAACGTAGGCTTAGCGGTTCTAGAACCATCAATGATTGGTGAACCGGCAGATCCGTTTGCAACCCCTTTGGAAATATTACCGGAATGGTATTTCTTTCCCGTATTTCAAATACTTCGTACAGTGCCCAATAAATTATTGGGTGTTCTTTTAATGGTTTCAGTACCTGCGGGATTATTAACAGTACCCTTTTTAGAGAATGTTAATAAATTCCAAAATCCATTTCGTCGTCCAGTAGCGACAACCATCTTTTTGATTGGTACTGCAGTCGCTCTTTGGTTGGGTATTGGTGCAACATTACCTATTGATAAATCCCTAACTTTAGGTCTTTTTTAATTTGATTCAATTGTGAAATAACACGACGTGTGTATCTAGGGAATAGTCGCTTGAAAGCGAATTCTCCCTAGATACATCTATTCAATTCTGAATTTCTTTCGAATATATGAATTGTGCTGAAGATTCAAAACCTATTTTCATCTTAATGAAAAAAAAAAGATGAAAAAAAATCCAATAGATTTAAAAATTCTTTTTTGGTAAATCAATTGCGAAATGTTTTTCTAGAATGACCAATATCTGTTTTATATCTTCTAGGCGCAAATGTTCCATTTTCATGAGATCCTCTTGACTGTTATTCAAAAGGTCCAATAATGTATATATATTGGACCTTTTGAGGCAATTATAGACCCTGGGAGAGAATTCTGATTGATCAATAAAAATCGATTTCAATGCTTTTTTTTTTTTGTTTTTTCTGAGTTTATCCAATTTCTCGTGAAAGGTAAGAGGGGATAAAGGAACCGTGTGTTGATTGTCCTCTAAAGGTAAGTTTTCTTCTTCCTTATGTAAAAATAAAAAGGGAATAAATAAATCAATCAAATTCCGGGAGGCTTCATGAAGTGCTTCTTTCGGAGTTAAACTCCCATTTGTCCATATTTCGAGAAAAAGTATCTCTTGTTTTTCATTCCCATTCCCATAAGAATGAATACTATGATTCGCATTTCGAACAGGCATGAATACAGCATCTATAGGATAACTTCCATCTTGAAAGTTATCTGGCATTTTGATAAGATATCCGCGATTTCTCTCGATTTGTAATCCAATACACAAATCAATTGGTTCGGTCAAGCTAGCTATATGTTGTGTATTATCAACGATTTCTACATAAGGTGGTAAGATAATATCTTGAGCAGTTACATATCCTGGACCTCTGACACAAATAGACGCGTCCCAAGTTCCATATAGATTACTTCTCAATACAATTTCTTTTAAATTCATGAAAATTTCATGGACCGATTCTTGAATACCCGCTATGGTAGAATATTCATGTGGGACGTTCTCAGATTTTACACGTGTGATACATGTTCCTTCTATTTCTCCAAGTAAAGTTCTTCGCATCGCAATGCCTATTGTGTCGGCTTGACCTTTCATAAGTGGAGACAGAATAAAGCGTCCATAATAAAGACGTTTACTGTCTTCTCTTGATTCAACACACTTCCACTGTAGTGTCCGAGTAGATACTGTTACTTTCTCTCGAACCATAGTAATATTATTTTATTTGATTGAATCATTTATTTCTCTTGTTTCTCTTGAAATTTCTTCAATGTTCATTTCTACACACGTCTTTTTTTCGGGGGTCTGCAACCATTATGTGGCATAGGGGTTACATCCCGTACGAAAGTTAATAGTATACCACTTCTACGAATAGCTCGTAATGCTGCGTCTCTTCCGAGACCGGGACCTTTTATCATGACTTCTGCTCGTTGCATACCTTGATCTACTACTGTACGAATAGCATTTGCTGCTGCAGTTTGAGCGGCAAAGGGTGTCCCTCTTCTCGTACCCTTGAATCCACAAGTACCCGCCGAGGACCAAGAAACCACCCGACCCCGTACATCTGTAACCGTGACAATGGTATTATTGAAACTTGCTTGAACATGAATAACCCCCTTTGGTATTCTACGTGCACTCTTACGTGAACCAATACGTCCATTTCTACGTGAACCAATTCTCGGTATAGCTTTTGCCATATTTTATCATCTCATAAATATGAGTCAGAGATATATGGATATATCCATTTCATGTCAAAACAGATTCCTTTTTTGTACATCGAGTCCTTTAGTGTGTCTGATTATCCTTGTCTTTGTTTATGTCTCGGGTTGGAACAAATTACTATAATGCGCCCCCGCCTACGGATTAGGCGACATTTTTCACAAATTTTACGAACAGAAGCTCTTATTTTCATATTTGTCATTCCTTATCTTAATTCTGAATCTACTTCTTGGAAGAAAATAAGTTTCTTGAAATTTTGCATCTCGAATCATATTGAATAAAAACCACCTAATCCTTCCAATCCTTGTTGCGGAGTCGATAAATTATACGTCCTCTGGTTGAATCATAACGACTTACTTCAATTTTGACTCTATCTCCTGGCAGTATCCGTATAAAACTACGCCGGATCTTTCCTGAAACATAACCCAGAATCAGATCTTCATTATCTAAGCGAACCCGGAACATACCATTGGGAAGCGATTCAGTAATTAAACCTTCATGAATCCATTTTTGTTCTTTCATTCCAGGTAAAGCCTCCTTGAAGTATCAACTAATGGGGGAGGAATGATATTAGACAACTCGCCCCTTTTCGTTTTTTTAGAAATAGGAATAAGTTTCGGATCCAATTTGGATATTAAAAGGATTACCATATATAACATAAAATTTCTCCGCCGATTCCTTCGAGTCGAGCCTCTCGGTCTGTCATTATACCTCGAGAAGTAGAAAGAATTACAATCCCCATCCCACCTAAAATTCTAGGAATTCGTTGAGAGTTAGAATAGATTCGTAGACCGGGTCGACTGATTCGTTTTAAATTTAAAAAATTTCTATAGGGTCTTTTCCTATTCCTTCTATGCCGCAGGTTTAAAACCAAAAAAGATTTGTTTTTTTCTCGATGTTTTCTAACGTTTTCAATAAAACCCTCTCGGAAAAGTATTTTCACAATATTTTCGGTAATATTAGTAGATGCGATGCGAACCACTCTTTTTCTATCCATATCAGCATTTCGTATAGAGGTTATTATCTCAGCAATAGTGTCCCTACCCATGGTGAACTAGCCCCCAAATTTGATATAATCAACATGTTTTTCTTTTTTTTTACTTATTTGTTTTATGAATATGAATTATTAAAGGTATATGCGTGAGACACAATCTACTAATTAATCTAGTTCTTAATCTATTTCTTTCAAATACCCCACTATAAACATATCAGTGATCTCATTTTATAATATCTCGGGAGCTAATGAAACGATTTTAGTAAAATGGAATTGTCTCAATTCCCGGGGGATTGCACCAAAAATTCGAGTTCCTTTTGGATTTCCTTCTTGATCAATCACAACTGCAGCATTGTCATCATATCGTATTATCATACCGCTGTCACGTTTAAGTTCTTTACAGGTACGAACAATTACAGCTCTGACTACTTCTGATTTTTCTAGGGGCATATTTGGTACTGCTTCTTTGATCACAGCAACAATAACGTCACCAATATGAGCATATCGACGATTGCTGGCTCCTATGATTCGAATACACATCAATTCTCGAGCCCCGCTGTTATCTGCTACATTTAAATGGGTCTGAGGTTGAATCATATCAATTTTTTAGTCTATTCTTCCAATGCAAAGGATGAAGAAAAAAAGGAATATTTTTTGTCCAAAAAAAGAAACTTTCATCCCTAAGATTCATTTCTGTTGGTTCTACATTTTTATCCCGAAATAATGAATTGAGTTCGTATAGGCATTTTGGATGCTGCTATTGAAATAGCCCTTCTAGCTATATTTTCGGTTACTCCACCCATTTCGTATAGTATTCGACCTGGTTTAACAACAGCTACCCAATATTCAGGGGATCCCTTTCCCGAACCCATACGTGTTTCAGCGGGTCTTACTGTAACTGGTTTGTCTGGAAATATACGGACCCATATTTTTCCACCACGGCGTGCATTTCGTGTCATTGCTCGTCGACCTGCTTCGATTTGTCTAGATGTGATCCAAGCAGGTTCAAGTGCCTGAAGAGCATATTTACCGAAACAAATATGATTACCTCGATAAGATATTCCCTTCATTCTTCCTCTATGTTGTTTACGGAATCTAGTTCTTTTGGGGTTATAGTTGATGGTTGTTTCACAATTCCATCTCTACTACAGAACCGGACGTGAGAGTTTCTTCTCATCCAGCTCCTCACGAAAAAAGGATTAAAAACATTTAATTGAAATGATTCATTTTTTTGTAAAAAATAGTTTTTTTTTAGAACGTTCTAAAAAATCTTTATTTAGTTTTGTCCTTTATCCAAGTTTAGCAACTAAAAAAAAAAGTTTTCGCGGGCGAATATTTACTCTTTCAATCTCTATTTCATTTGTAGGGCTCGTTCGTAACTTCTCCCAATAGATGAATTGATCTCCGGTTCATTTCGCCATCCCGACTAGTGAATCATTAAGATTCATTTTTTCAATAAAATCTTTTGCATGCACAGGTTCCATCGTTCCCATCGCTTCGTACTTAATGGTTAGGTCCGAATTCTACAATGGAGCTCATAATCCAATTTGTTCCTGAGTCAATCTTCTTAGTCTTTATTGGCTCCAAGCTCTTTATTTTTTTCTTGATTCATTTAATATTTAATTATGGATATGGATGAATCAATTAGTATTGATGCTTTATTACACTGTCTTTTATGAGATGACTCGTAGACCTTACATATTGGAATTCTATATCATTCATATTCTTTTTCTCTCTTTCTCTCATCCTTCCCTTTATCCACACCTTTACTTCTTTCATTTTGTTTTACAACTTCTAATTAAAGTTTATGCATTCAGTTGCTACAAAGATATGACTGATTTATCATATCTTGACTGGTTCTTTAGATCCAGATAATACGAAGTGATGAGTTGGTTATTAGTTCATACTATGGGGCTGGTCCTTTT